CGATTGAGAATAATCCCATAATTTTATGGATTCTGTTATTTCATCTATTGATTCAATCTTTTTTTTCATATCAAGAAAAGATATTTTTGTCGTTATTTCTCTAACTCTGATTTCTCGAACTCAGATCTCTCGAACTCTAACCAGGGATTCTATGGAATATGGAAGCCATATAATAGTATATGATAAAAGGGAATCCTAGGGGAAGAAAAAATGTAAGGGTAAATCATGAAAAAAGTAAAAAACAAAATCTGACTAAACTCAAAGCAAAACAAAATAGTCGAAATTTTTTCATATGGAAAATAATATTTAGATTAAAAAAAGTTAGTAATATTAAAATAAAAAAGTAATATAATTACAATTATATTATATAACCTTAGAAGGGAAAATGTAAAGGAAAATCATGAAAAAAGTAAAAAAGAAACAAAATTTCCACAAACCAAAAGCTAAATCACACGTCCGCATATGGACCACTCTCCTATTTATATGAATTTGAGTGCGTTTGATTAACGTGAAGTTCCTTAAATACCTCTGCCTTCTTTGAAATATCATGAACGGTTCCTGTGGGTTGCGCGCCTTTTTCAAGGAAATATAGAATAGCGGGAACATTTGAATAAGTTTGATTCTTTATCGGATCGTAAAAACCCACTTTCCGAAGATCTCTTCCTTCTCTTCGGGATCGAACATCAATTGCAACGATTCGATAGATGGCTCATTGGGATAGATGTAGATGAACAATGCCCCCCTTAGAAACGTATAGGAGGTTTTCTCCTCGTACGGCTCGAGAAAGAATGATTCGAATTTATGTATATAGTGCCAAATAGATCGATAAAATCATCAAATTCATTAGACTATGATTTAATTCGTTTTTTTGTTCTTCCTTCCCGAAAAAAAATCATTCGTACTCATAACTCAAGTTGTATAATTCTCAAAGAGCTCAAAAGAAAATCCTTAGGCTTATGCATTTCATTTATTGAGCTGTCTCTAAACCCCTTTCTTTGTCTCGTTTAGAATCCATTTTTTTTCCTCACGCTGATCCAATTGTTGAGACGATTGAAAACGATGTTTTCTTGTTCCGGGATCTTTTATCTTTGCTTTGAATCATTGGGTTTAGACATTACTTCGGTGATCTTTAATCGTTTCAAAATGGCAGCAACATACCTTTTGTGATTTCTTTCTATCGAAGAATCAGACGAACGATTGATTCCCGCGTGATACACTTTTGCTTTTATCAAAATAGTTTTCTCAATTCCAAGAAAATTTCCTTTTTTTTATTTGAAACTTTTGTTCGAATTGGACCCTTTCTATTTCTATGATATACTTACGAAGTTGTTCCAACTTATTGATTGACACTAACCCTAGACCCTTATCCCTGAGAAATGAATCAATACTTTCCGCTCGAGCTCCACCATGTACTATTTACAACCCAACAAAATAGGGGGTGTTCTAGTGGAACAGAACAAACTATGTCGAGCCAAGAGCACCTTCATTCCTATATAAAATGAAAATGGTGGGTATAAAAATCCACAGCCGATCATGTCCTTCAAGTCGCACGTTGCTTTCTACCACATCGTTTTAAACGAAGTTTTACCATAACATTCCTCTAGTTTGGAACCGGTATGGAATTGATTCAATATGGAATCATGAATAGTCATTGGTTCAATCGGTACATAGTAATCTATACTTTAATTTAGACTTTATTTTTCTATATGGAAGGGTAAGTATTTATCTGTAGAAGTCTCAGCAAGGATTCAATTTAATTAACCCCAGATTGTATGAATGAAACAATTTATAAAGAAGACGAATAAACAAGCTCTTCTTTAATCTGCATCTTCAACAGATTGTTCAAGACGATCAATCATGAAAGATTCAATTCTTTCTCGAACAACTAAACTAAAAAAACTAAACATAAAGAAGGGTCTTTAATTAGATTAGCAATACCGGAACAGAATGAATATAAGTATTAAAGTATTAAGCAAATAAACTAGTCCAATGAACCGGAAAGGCCGGAAATGAATCGATAGAATAAATTAACCAATCTCACACTTCTTAGAGTACCAAGGATTCATAAAGAATCATTAAAAGTGTTTAATTGAAACAATTTCCTACTTCAGATATCATTTTCATTTTTTGAATACAGTTTTCCAGTAAAGACCAAATTTTATCTCGAAAATCAATCAAAAGGTTGTCGCAATCATATCATATAACGGGTAGCTAAAAATGTTTAGCAGATATCTAAAGTAAAGGAATAAAAATTGGATCATCATAGAAAAATATATGTTTCTTTTCCAATGGAATCGTCAATGATTCAAACCAGATAGATAAATTTAGAAACAAATCCAATTCATTTCTTTTTTTTTTTGTTTTTTTGTAGGGATGGGTAGAGTATAGAAAAGACTCATGTAAGGTAAGGTTTAGGTCGTTATTTTTTCATCTGATTGATAAAATCAGAATTGGGGAAGAATATGATCTTTCCATATTCATCAGATCAACCGAACAATTGTCGCTGGAGGTAATCGCAGGATCACAGAGCTTTTTCACCAAAATCGAAATGTCACTGACATAGAAAAATAACAATACATAACATACAATACATATAATATAGACATTGGTTAATTTTCTACCTATTTTTTTTACTTCAGAGCTGGAATCTTTCCATCCATTCCATAAAGTTACAATTAATCATTAGAACCAGATACGAAATAAAAAAATTAGGAATATATCTGTTACATATTTAACTTTATTTTCGTTAATGAGATCCGGAAGACAGACACAGATATTGAAATTGGTACCTTTGAGTGCTGATTAACTCCTATCTACTGAAGAATTTTATGGTGGGGATCATGGGTCATAAACCAAAAGGGATGCTCCTACGGGATGCCAGACTTTCTTGTCTAAGTGCAAAGACAAACGGGTCCAAATCAATCTGTTGTTGCTTTTTTTTTAGCCCAACCCAGTCTTAGGATCCTTAATACCAGCGATGGAATGAAAATTCCATTAGTACCAAGAACTCCCTCTTGTTTAGAATTCCGGACCCAGAATTAGTAATTGGACTACCCTACCCTATTTACTTTAGGTATAGGGAATATAGAGGATTTTCTTTCGCATTTCCACGCAGAATGTGTCATTGATAATTCAAATAGATATAGGCCGTAAAGTTGAAAATAACTATGAATATGAGCGGGACAGACAGGCGCTGAACGGCCCATCCGATTTTTGAATTCAACTATTGATCTATTTCCCATTCTACCTGGATCACAAATAGATTTAATTCTATCTGCATGTCATTTGCACTGGATTGGTTTGTGAGAAAAAAAGGAAAGATATGATTCAGAAAAGAATGAGTAGAAATTAGAAACAAGGATCATATTATATTCAACAAACATTACACTCTTAAACTAAAGAGACGATTGTTAAAGAGAGCAGTCTTTATTCTGATAGAATCGAACTGCTCTGGGACGAAAGGATTCGAACCTTTGAGTCGCCGGGACCAAAACCCGTTGCCTTACCGCTTGGCCACGCCCCATTTCGATTTCTATTTGACACTAATAAATAGTAATATTGGTATTGTTTATTCGTCAATTCCCACCCCAATATCTGTAGAATTCAACTGAATTTATTGATCATTACATAGAATTCAATTAAGATATTGTATGAAAGTATGACTCCTTCTATTCTCGTTTGAGAATTGAAGGATTTTTGATTGGGCGAGTAAAAAAAAAAAAAGAAGAATTTGGGTCTACCTTACTTTCTTCATTTTTTCCCTTATATCAATAACTCAATCAAAATGCAATTATCTCCAAGAAGGAAATGTTTGTTATGCTGAATATCTTTAGTTTGATCTGTATCTGTCTTAATTCTGCCCTTCATTCGAATAGTTTTTTCTTCGGCAAATTGCCCGAGGCTTACGCTTTTTTCAATCCAATCGTAGATGTTATGCCAGTAATACCTGTGCTCTTTTTTCTCTTAGCCCTTGTTTGGCAAGCTGCTGTAAGTTTTCGATGAGATCTTTACTACTGTCCTACAAACATTCATGATTTATTCGATAAAAAAAAAAAAAGATTCTAACAATTGATAAGATCAGCTAAGTCTTACATTATGAACCCTTGATTCAAACATTGAAATTCTTGGATAGTCGCGATGAATCTGGATCGCCTCATTTCCTCATTCATTCTGACCTTCTACTTCCATTGAACAAGGACCCTATTCAATTTAGGGTCCCCCACAATCACAATAAATATAGAATTGTGTGATGAAAGATCATTTTGGTAACGAAAGAATCTTATTACAAAACAAACGAATTTCTGAAAATTCCTTTCTTTTCTAAAAACCACTGCCTTTCTTGGTGTCAAAATAGGGTATGTGGTATAAAAATGAATAATCTATTCCCTTTTTTCCAAAAATGATCTTGGAGATTGTGTAATGCTTACTCTCAAACTCTTCGTTTACACAGTAGTGATATTCTTTGTTTCTCTCTTCATCTTCGGATTCCTATCTAATGATCCGGGACGTAATCCTGGACGTGAGGAATAAAAAAATAAAAATGAATACTTTTTTGTTTTCCTTGCTTGTTGATTTCTGAATTTTCTTATGATTTTATTTATTCCAGACATTTAACTATGATAAAATCAGATAAAATGAAAAGGTCTCAAGATTTTTTTTGCATTCGAAAGAAAAATATCAAGTCATCAGAGGAAACGGAAAGAGAGGGATTCGAACCCTCGGTACAAATAACTCGTACAACGGATTAGCAATCCGCCGCTTTAGTCCACTCAGCCATCTCTCCCAATTGAAAAAAAAAGAGAATTGCTATGTTACGCATGAAGTAAAAAAAGTATTTTTTTATTCTTTCTTTATTCTATATCTATAGATAGATATAAATTGGATTAGCAATCCAATTCTAATTTCATTTTGATAATGGGGATATCAAAAATAGAAAGAAAAAAAAAAAATACCTCTTTGATTTCGTCCGAAAGATCCTTTTATTCCCCGGCCTGGCCTGG